CTATTACATAAGTTGATTCCTAATTTTTATCTTATATCATGAGATAAATAAGCAGTTCTTATTGTATTAACTGAGAACCCCACAAATTGATCTTTACGGCGCTTCTTCTATCAATTCGATCCTTTATCCATAGAAAAAATATATAGGCCACACCCATTTCTCTATATTTGGTATTTTGTTCCCGTGAAATCTCTTTCTTTGCTACAGCTTATAAAAATCGTTGCTTTTGACGATGCATATGTAGAAAGCCTATTTTTTTTCTAGTTATTTTTCTTCTAGTATTTATATTTAAAATTTAAATATTTAAATTTAATTTACTAGTACTAGCCAATTTAATCCTTTTTTCCTTCTTTCTATAGTGGAGATAGTCGCACGTAATGACAGATCACGGCCATATTATTAAAAGCTTGTGGTAAGAATGGATTCCGCTCTAGTGCCCTAAAATAATATTCCAAAGCCTTCGTATGCTCTCCATTACTTGTGTGTATAAGGCCTATGTTATAGAGTATATAACTTCGATCATAGGGATCAATTTCTGATCGCGTAGCTTCATAATAATTTTGTAAAGCTTCCGCATAATTTCCTTCAGATTGAGCTGACATCCGTTACGGTCGTCATTCTATTCAAAGAATCCCCGTTCCAGAACCGTACGTGAGATTTTCTTTCATCTCATACGGCTCCTCCTTTCTGTGCATAGTATCAAAAAGAATAATCCATGGGATCAAAAAAAAATATCCTTTTATGAACTTATAGGGGCTGGTATTTTTACAAGAAATCTCTAGCCATCCTTCCTGCAAGAGGTTTTTTTCTTAACACCAACCATATAAGTGTTAGATAGAAATGGTAACTCCAACAATTTCTTTGTCCCTAGCGCCCCTATTTCCAGGAATTAGTCACTTCAACAATCTTCGGTGGTTATACGGGTATCCAAAATACAAACGAGATGGATGTTTGTTGTCCCAACCATTTTTCTTAGTCCCGATACAAATAAGTAAAAGGGGTATTTATAACAAAGTTTTCGCGTTGTTGATTCCTAGGTGTAGTGCTTCTTCCCCTATATCACCTATTAGTACTAGTAAAGTAGACTAGGATTAACCTGCAATATGGATAGAACCTAACCTATAGGTGTAACCTTTCGCTCAATACTCAAATTGACGATTGAAGTATCTGAGGCCGTATCGATCGAGGATACACGACAGAAGGCATTGTTCTATCTCCAAACTTCACCTTCACCAAGCGTAGGTTTATTTCCATATAATTTTTTCTTTCTATCCTCAACCCGAAACATGTCTCTTTCTTGTAAGACTGATAGCTAAAAAAAAAAAAAAAAAAGAATCAAATCGCACCATCTCTGTAATAGGTAAATGCTTCTTTTTCTCCTGAAGTTGTCGGAATTATTCGTAATAAGATATTGGCTACAATCGAAGAGGTCTTATCAATAAAATTTCCATTTATCCGAGATCTAGGCATAATTAGCAACCTATTCTATAATTCTTCTCAATTCCCCTCGGGGGAAATGATCTCACAAACAAAGGAATTGTACAGTACAAAATAACATAAAAAGAGACTAATTCTAAAAAAATATAGACTTTCCATTCAAATTGTGCCCTTTTGGCAGGGAGAGATAGGAAATATTTGAATATGATTGTATTTCATCCAAATTTTGTAGTATCCCGAACTATTACTAATTTCATTTAACTAAGTTTAAGAACCAGGGACTTTATGTTCCTACACTACCTAAAGATTCTGGGAACTCGAGAAGTTTTGATTTGATCATGATTAAAAGAGGAAAAAAAATAGAATAGAATAATTATTCTTTAATAAAAAAAGTCACCATCATTTTTTGTTTGTATAACGGTATAACGCGTATACACTATACAGTCGAAATATAAAAACTATGGAACAATTTATCCATTTGTAATAAAAAGATCTATGGGGTAAGTAATTAGAGGAGTTGTCGTTGAGAAATCTGGGATTGGAAAACCTTTTTTTATTCCTATAGAACCATAGTCTAAATGTAACCCTAGTATAAAATATAGATTCTTCGGTTGATTTATTCTAAGTTAAGTCATTGGTCTTATCCGATATAATATAAAAAAAAATAAGGAAAGATCGTCGTCTTAACAAACATTAATGGATATCCCCCCCCCTTTTTTTCCTTAACAAGAAAAAGAGTTTTTTATTCTTTTACGAAGTAAAAGGAATCCAAAATATTTTTATTTGAAGATTTTAGGAAAAGTATTACATTTTCATTAGAATAGATTGGTTGTACCTGTACTGCAATAATATGAATTACTCGCTATTCACTCGGTTTGTGGTCAATAATAAGATTATGTTATGTAGGAGAGATGGCCGAGTGGTTCAAGGCGTAGCATTGGAACTGCTATGTAGGCTTTTGTTTACCGAGGGTTCGAATCCCTCTCTTTCCGTTTCTGTACCTTCATCTAATTCACCAAGGTTACTTAACACAATGTATCAAGTAACAATTTAAACCATTATTTCCATTCTATTCTATAAGACCCTTATTTGTTTGATTTTCTATTCCTAATTACTGTGGTATGTAAAAAAATACCGAAAGGCGCGAAAAAGGAATGAGAATTTGACTGCCGATTGTTGTGATACATAAATTGGAAAAATCTGGATAAAAAAGCCCTTAGCTTAAGCTTAGATTGATATTAGATATATTACATTTATATCGATATCGGCGAAAAGCGAGCAAAAATATCCGACCCTTCCCTTGTTATTTTTGTTGGGTCAAGTCTGACGAGAATAATATTCTACGACTAAGAGCTCATTTATTTTCAAACCGATCCATTTACTATCTATTATTTGATTTACTAATCCTTTATTATGGAATGAGTCAATAGTCAAATGTTTCGGCACCTCCTCGTGAGAGGATAAAGCAATATTATTTTGAATCAGAGCTTTCGATCTTTGCTTATCCTTTGTAGCAATAATATCCCGGGGTTTGCAACGATAACTTGGTATATCTACTATACGACCATTAACTAAAATATGTCTATGGTTAACTAATTGCCTGGCTCCAGGAATGGTCGAAGCCATGCCCAATCGAAAAAGGATGTTATCCAAACGCATTTCAAGTAGTTGTAGTAAAACCTGACCTGTTGATCCTTTGGCTTTTCCAGCGATATGCACATATCTAAGTAATTGTCGCTCTGTCAGACCATAATGAAAACGCAATTTCTGTTTTTCTTCTAGACGAATACGATATTGTGATCTTTTACCAGAGCGCAATTTATTTTTAAGATCACTTCCGGATCTAGGTCTTTTACTAGTCAGTCCTGGCAAAGTCCCCAGACGGCGTATTTTTTTGAAACGAGGTCCTCGGTAACGAGACATAAAAACTCCTTTATTTTATTATTATTATTTTATTGAAATTTGCAGAAAAAATCTAAATTAAGACTGAACTAACGCATAAACAAAGCAAAGAAAAATCTACAGAAGTACTACAAACAAGAATGAAATGGATTGTATCAATATACAGATTTTTTTGTAATTGTATTGTATATGAATATATATATCTATATTATTCTTATTCATTATTCTTAATTATTTATTAATTACTTATACTTTACTTAATTTTTATTTTATTTATTAAATTATTAATTATTTTTAATATTTATTTATATATATTTATATTTTTAATATTTATTTATATTTATATATTTATATAATATATATAAAGGAAAGGGTATATAATAAAGGATATATAAAAAAAAGGATATATAAAAAGGATATATAAGAAATGATATTGATATATAATATAATATAATTAAGATAAGAAATGATATAATATATAATAAATAGATATAAGGTTATATAATAAATAGATATAAGGTTAATTAATAGTTATTAATTTTAAATTATTAATTAATATTAATTAAATTAATATTAATAAAGATAAAGCGTTTTATGATTTGTTTTTATGATTTGTTCTGTAGAGGTCTAATTACTCTAATTTTTTATTCATAGTTGGAAGTTACCGCGGCATAAGATAATATAACAGATGAGCAACTCGACATTTGGAGAAAAGAGAAGAGTCTTTTCAATATTCTTTGATCTCAAGGGGAGATCCTCAATCATGGAAAAAGAAAAAATAGGGAAAAAGCCAGCTATCGGAGTCGAACCGATGACCATCGCATTACAAATGCGATGCTCTAACCTCTGAGCTAAGCGGGCTCATATAACAGAAACATAAAAGAAAAATAATGCATAGGAATTCCGGAAATCGTGAGGATCCTCACTATTAGCAATTTTTTTTTCTTCTTTCTCATCTCAAGCTCGTGCGTATTATGTATTCTTTAATATTCTTTGTATCTTATTCTTTATACTCTTTGTATCTTATATATTATATTCCATATATTTTATAAAGCCATAACATCATATTTTCTAATAAAATGGATTTTGAATTTATATTTCAAATAAAATATAAATTCAATCAATATTATATATTATTATTATTTTATTTTATATTCAATTCATTTAATTAATAATTCATTTAATTAATTTTATTTTTTAATTTTTGATATAATTATTTATTTTTATATAATTATTTATTTTTATATAATTATTTATATTTTATATAATTATATTATATAATTAATTATATAATGATATAATCATAAATGATAATAATTATAAATGATAATATAATAGATAATATAATAATTAATGTAATTTTAATAAAAAATATATAAAAAATATATTATAAAAATTAAATTTAAATAATAAATAAATATATTAATATATTCTTATTCTATTCTAATCTAATATCTCATTTTTTTATATTATTATTTATTATATTTATTATTATAATTATATATTAGAATTATATTCTTTCTAATTATTTTTTATTATATATTGATTGTGTTGATTGTGTATTATATATTATATTTTATATTATAATTTATTATAATTTCTAATAAATAAAAAATGAGATTAGAATTCTCATTTTTATTTTGTTGATTGATTATATTGAA